TAGAGTTAATAATCGAGATTCCTTGCCGATACTATAATAAAAAAGAAATCTATTCAATGAATAGCAGCATAAGATCCATTGAGTTCTCTTCGCACTCCTTTGTGAAAGAGTAGAATGAGAAAGCTAATGAATCTTAAACCCATTGATAAAAAGAAAAAAAGAGGATAAATACTATAGTTAGTGAATAAAAGAGGGTTTGGGGATAGAGGGACTTGAACCCTCACAACTTATAAAGTCGACGGATTTTCCTTTTACTAGAAATTTCATTGTTGTCAGTATTGACATGTAGAATGGGACTCTCTCTTTATCCTCGTCCGATTAATCCACTTTTTAAAAGATCTCGAAAACTATGAATTGAAGGATTTGATTACTCAATATTCGATTGGAATGGGTTCACAATAATTCTAAAAAAATTCAGAATTTTCTATTTCATAATCATTCCTAATTTCATTCTAAAAAAGAATAAAGAACCTATATTATGATATGGGTTCCGTGATTAATCGTTTGCTATGTCAGTATCTATACGTGTGTATTAGATGTATAAAGCCCTTACTTTCTCTAAATTTAGAGAGAGTTCCACTACCAACACAACGTAATCAACTCGATTCGTTAGAACAGCTTCCATTGAGTCTCTGCACCTATCCTTTTCCTTTGGATTCTAGTTCGAGAACCACTTGTTTTCTCAAAACACGGATTTGGCTCAGGATTGCCCTTTTTTAATTCCAGGGTTTCTCTGAATTTGGAAGTTACCACTTAGCAGGTTTCCATACCAAGGCTCAATACAATCAAGTCCGTAGCGTCTACCGATTTCGCCATATCCCCATTTTCCTTTTCTTTGATTGAGACCTGGATTCCTTGTGTAATTTCATCCATCTCTTAGTTTTTTTTGGAATCGTTGAATTAATTACTCGACGTAGTCTAGCAGTTCGTCTCTATTTGACAGACCCTGCTTATTGCAATTCAGAATTGAATTGATTCTATCGTTGATGTATTTGCAATTCAATCCGAATCAATATATCCCAAAGTTTTTCTCTCCCCCACCCCCCCCCGCCTTTCTTTTTTAGAGTATTCAAAATCATACTATAACGCTTGATATTCATTCTTTTTTTTTTTCTAATCAGAATTAGCAATTTCATTTGCTATGATTCTATGTTCTCCTTAGTGAAATATTAATCATTAAATTATTAAGAAATAACAAAAAAAACAAAATATCTCAAAAAATGTCTATAATGATCGAATGAAAATGCCAAGAAATTCGCATTTTCTCTTTATTATATCTTTCATCATATATATTATTCTTTTCTATGTATTAGATTACTCATCCGAGCCATATCAAATTGAAAATATCTGAAATCAAATTCAATATAGAAATTGGAATGGATTCTATTCTATTAGAAAAATCAATTTGCGAATTAGAGAAATAAAAAGAAAGTTCAAAAATTTCTATAATCCTATTTAAGGATATCCTCCAGTTAAGCATATCAAGTTAACTTTATCTTTATGAAGTTCTAGTATTTTTTTCTAAGTAGAACTTCCAATTTCGAACTAGTTAATAGCTAAGATTAATAATTAAGATCTGACATTTTACGGATTTCCTATACTATACATATTTCTATTTGTTACACTATTTCTGTTATGTAAGCCCACTTAGCTCAGAGGTTAGAGCATCGCATTTGTAATGCGAGGGTCATCGGTTCAAATCCGATAGTCGGCTTTTTTCTATATCGATGTTCCATGAACAAGAATCTCTCTTTTTCTCTTTTTCTCCGAATTAAATGGAGAATCCAGGATCTATTATGTGGTTCTACCTTACAATTTTGCTAGATACAAAACAATAAAATAAATAATATATATACAAAAAATCCAGATGTTGATGAAATTCCATTTTTTGTGGTACTTTAGTAGATTTTACTCTGTTTATCCTTTAGTTTAATTCAGTTTTAATTTTGATGTATTCTGTAATGTAAATACAATGAAATTAATTGTGTAAAATGAAATTTCAATAAAATAAACAAGGAGTCTTCATGTCCCGTTATCGAGGACCTCGTTTAAAAAAAATACGCCGTCTGGGAGCTTTACCAGGACTCACTAGAAAAACACCTAAATCCGGAAGTAATCTGAAAAAGAAATTCCATTCTGGGAAAAAAGAGCAATATCGTATTCGTCTTCAAGAAAAACAGAAATTGCGTTTTCATTATGGTCTGACAGAACGACAATTACTTAGATATGTACATATCGCTGGAAAAGCAAAAAGGTCAACAGGTCAGGTTTTACTACAATTACTTGAAATGCGTTTGGATAATATCCTTTTTCGATTGGGTATGGCTTCAACCATTCCTGGGGCCCGGCAATTAGTTAACCATAGACATATTTTAGTTAATGGTCGTATAGTCGATATACCAAGTTTTCGTTGCAAACCCCGAGATATTATTACTACGAAGGATAACCAAAGATCAAAACGTCTGATTCAAAATTCTATTGCTTCATCCGACCCGGGGAAATTGCCAAAGCATTTGACGATTGACACATTGCAATATAAAGGACTAGTTAAAAAAATCCTAGATAGGAAGTGGGTCGGTCTCAAAATAAATGAGTTGTTAGTTGTAGAATATTACTCTCGTCAGACTTGAACTTAACGAAAAAAGGAAAAGTTCATAGAATTTTCTTCCCCTTCCCCTTTCCCCGAACTAAATCGACCTAAGGCCCTTAATTCGTATTTTCCCATTCAACTAGCATAAATGGATTAACCCTAGGATCCTTTTTTCTTTTTTGTTCTTTCCTCTATGTGTATTTTACATACCACAGTAATTTACTATAAAAAATTTCTATTAAATAAAGGTATTATTGCTGGAATAAATTGTTATTTGATTTGATACATTGTGATCGTTAACGTTGATCAATTAAGAGAAACGGAAAGAGAGGGATTCGAACCCTCGGTAAACAAAAGTCTACATAGCAGTTCCAATGCTACGCCTTGAACCGCTCGGCCATCTCTCCTACATAATCTTATTATGGAAAATAAACTAAGTGAATAGCGAGTTTTCCTATTCCTGCAGTACAGGTACAACCACAACGGCTCGGGGGTTCCATGGTTCTATTGGAAAAATTCCTTTTCATCTAAGTGGAAGGATCCAGGATTTTTTTACTAGGAATTCCGCTCCCTCGAAAAGTTTTAGTTTGGGTTTTCCCCAAACCAAAGAAAAAGAGAATGGAAGAATTCTTCTTATTCCATAATAAAATAGAGGAACCCTAGAATTCTGTTTGCATAAGGTACGCTACGCCATACAATCGAAATCTAAAAAAGGGTATGAGACAATTAATGACTTTGAAAACGCGAAATAGCTGATGAGAGAAGTTATTGTTGAGAAATAGAAAAGTGGAATGAAATCCAATCTTAGTCAAATATTTCATATCTCTTCTTGTCCAAACAGAAGGAAAAGGAGACAATTTGAGCTGAGCGGAAAATCCATACCTCTCTTATCCATTTAGAGCATATGGATCGATCGATTTATAAGAATCGAATGTGTTTGTTTTTATGTTATTTTGTGAAGAAATGAAAACAATTCTATATAGAATGGGTTGGGAATTATGCCTAGATCCCGTATAAATGGAAATTTCATTGATAAGACCTCTTCAATTGTAGCCAATATTTTATTGCGAATAATTCCGACAACCTCAGGGGAAAAAAGGGCATTTACTTATTATAGAGATGGTGCGATTTGACTCTTTTTTTTTTTTTTTTTTTTTTTAGCCCTACCTACACCTCAGTCTTACGAGAAAGAGAGGGGGTTCGCATAGAGAGAACAAAATTAGTAAAGGAAACCCACGCTTGGGGAAGGTGAGGTGAACTAACAATTCCTTCTGTCGTGTATCCTCGATTGATGCGGCCTCAGATGCTTCAATTGTAGATTTGAGTATTGAGCGAAAGGTTACACCTACAGGATAGGTTCTGTATTACAGGCCAATCCTACTCTACTAGTACCATACCAATAGGCAGCATAGGGGAGAAAAGCACTACACCTAGAAATAGGAATCAACAAGAGAAAAACTTTGTTAGAAATTAGCCCTTTCCTGATCGGTATCAGGGCTGGGAAGAATGGTTGGGATAACAAACAACCATCAGGTTTGTACTTTGGATACCCCTATAACCATCAAAGATCGTTGAAGTGGCTAATTCCTCTAAATAGGAGGCGTTGAGAACAAAGAAATTCTTGGAGCTATCGTTTTCCTCTAGCATTAATAGAATTCATTGGTGTTAAGAAAAACCTCTTGCGGGAAGGTTGGCTAGAGATTTCTTGGAAAAATACCAGCCCCTTTCGGTTCATAATAAGATGGGACTAATTCTATTTTTATTCTATAGATTATTTCGCTTAGTACTATGTACAGAAGGGAGGAGCCGTATGAGATGAAAACCTCATGTACGGTTTTGGAACGGAGATTTTTTGAATAGAATGAACGACCGTAACGGATGTTGGCTCAATCCGAAGGAAATTATGCGGAAGCTTTGCAGAATTATTATGAAGCTACGCGACTAGAAATTGATCCCTATGATCGAAGTTATATACTCTATAATATAGGCCTTATACACACAAGCAATGGAGAGCATACAAAGGCTTTGGAATATTATTTCCGGGCACTAGAACGAAACCCCTTCTTACCGCAAGCTTTTAATAATATGGCCGTGATCTGTCATTACGTGCGACTATCTCCACTATAGAAAGAAGAAAAAAAAAGAAAGGATCAAATTTTCTAGTAAATACTAGAAAAAGGGCTTTCTACATAGGGATCGTCAAAACAACGATTTTGCCCTATCAGCTGTAGGAAGGAAGGACACTTCACGAGAATCAAAATAGGAAGAAAGTATGGCCTATACTACTACTCTATGGATAAAGTTCCCAAATTGATAGAGAAAGCACCGTAAAGATCCATTAGTGAGCGACTGGGTCGATACAACTAAAAAAAACTGCTTACTTATCCCATGATATGGGGCAAAATTTAGG